TTGCTCCTCCTATAGTTCCCTTAACTACATTTTCTAAACGAGCCAGAGCCAAACCGAGCTGGTCTTGTAAAAGATCCGCTACAGAGCGAATACGTTTATTTTTCAAATGATTCATATCATCAAGTGTACCCATGCCAAATTTCATCCCAATCAAATGATCGGCAGCTGCTAATATATCTCGTGGTAACAAAAATATATTGTTCTGAGGTATATTAAGATTAAGTCTCCAGTTAATATTTCGGCGACCAATCCTTCCTAATTCACACCTTTGGTGAAAGAATTTTTTTTGTAATTCCTTACATAAGGATTCAGAAAAAATTGGATCCCCACCTACACAAGAAAATTGTTGATAAAACTCCAAAATAGCATTTTCTTTTGACCCAATTTTTTTTTTCTCCTTATCGGTCAAGAAAGATAAGAAAATTTCAGGGTAGCAAACATTCTCTAAAATTTCTCTTAGATTCGAACCCATAGCTGATGATAGAACTAGAATAGATATTTTCTGTTTCCTACTCACACGAGCCCATATTCTTGCTTTTTTATCAATCTCTAATTCTAACCTGCCTCCCCAATCTGATATTATGGTGCCGGTATAGACCGAAATCCCGTTATGATCCAATTCTGACTGGTAATAGATACCAGGACTTTGCAATATTTGATTGATAACAATTCTGTATATTCCGTTTACTATAGAAGTTCCAAGGGAATTCATTAAAGGAATGTTTCCAATAAAAATTCTTTGTTCTTGCATATTCCTACTGGTTTTCCAAATTAATCCCGCGGATACATATAATTCAGAAGAATATGTAAGTGATTCGTAGACAGCATCTCGTTCTTTTATCAGAGGTTCTACCAATTGATATGTTTCCACAAATAATTGAAATTCAATTTCGTGATCTATATCTTCAACTTTTGGAAATTTAGAAAGTTCTTCTATTAACCCCTGGTCAATAAACCGATAAAACCCTTCAAATTGTATCTGATTTAATCCGGGTATTGTAGATGTTCCCTCTTTTCCATCCCTGAGCATCTTTTTTGAATTTCCCATTTATCCGTTTATTGAAAAAAATACCATCCCATCTCTCATTCTTCACCGAATCATATCCATAGAATTCGATCTAGCAATAATGGAATTTCTATTCTGTTTACTGAATCACATGAAATTTTATCCAACTCCAAGATATATGGAATGTATGAAATACGTATGAACGGAGACTAGATTCAATTGGAATTTTTTTATAAGAAATAGATCCAAATGGAACAGAATTGAGAAATACCACTGGAACTTATGGAGTTTTGTAAAGACTAGAAAAAAGTAATTTCATTTTCACCTATGATATTACATATTCGATTGCATACCATTAAAAAATGTATTCATACTTGGATCTGTTCGAGCAGATAAATATATAATAAATAGAAAACTTTTTTTTTTACCACTTTACTTTTTCATGTATTTGTATTTCATTGTTCAAAAAAATATTTGCAGAAAAAAGTTTTACCTATTTTGAATAGAGTATCATTGAATTGAAGTAGGTAAGAAAACTTGTGTTTTTTTAGTTATTAATTATTATTAAAATAAAAAAGAATGCACAGATAAGATATATACGTCTATTTTTCTTCTTTTTTTGGGGTACAGTTCTATTTGGGACAGCACATGCTGTGCTCTATCAAAAATTAAACTTTCTCTTCAATGTATTCAATGAAAAATTGAAATACAAAAATTTATTGAGAATTACTCCTCAAAAGCATCCCTAGAGAGATAAAATACCCCATTATAGAGCTATAGCTCTATAACACAACGTAACGTATGTTCTGATTCTGGGGTTTACATATACTCAGAATTACCGTTATAATTGAAATTGAAGAAGTTTTATTTTTAATTGAAAAAACTCAATATAGACTGGTTATAAATACATTTCTAATGATTTGCTTTTATTATTAGAAATAAAAAAATGTCGATTTTAATTCAAAAAAGGTCATGAATTTACAGTCAATAGTTAATGGTTCGGATTTATACTGGATTCTTCTATATTTTGTGACTGAAAAACTATATATTTTTTTCGGAGTTGAAAAAAAAAGATAAAATTTGAATCTAGTTTCTATCGTTTTGGCGGCATGGCCGAGTGGTAAGGCGGGGGACTGCAAATCCTTTTTCCCCAGTTCAAATCCGGGTGCCGCCTCAACAACAGACTTGAAATCCCCTATTATAACAAACGTAGGAAAAGACTCTTGATACTTTCTTTATCGTGATTCTAAGCCCCTGGCTCTCGAGGTTCCATTCTCTAACCTAAAGTTTTGCCTATCAGATTCAAGGAAAACTTTAGGTAGTGGGGGGAAATCTGTAAATCTTTACTTTCCACTACTAAAATTAGTTCCACTTACTGAGTCTTCAATTAGATTGGGTAGCCAGAGGGGGAATTAAATTAATAGTTTTGAAAAGGACCTAAGATACTTTGGATACAGACTAATGAAAGTCTCGGAATGCTCAGACATTCAATCAATATTAGATTAGATGAATAATTGCCTTTCATTTTACTTCCAAAAATAAAAAAAAAAAGATAAAAGAAATAAAAAGTCTTATTCTTTCTACATGTGAGTCAGATTCCTTGGATACTTCGAAAAGTGTCTGTTTACTTGTGTTTACATCTTGTCGATTCTACTAGAAATTCTATAATAAGAATAACTCATTATAAGAAAAAGAATAAGATAAGTGGGTTTTTTGGAGTAGTTCATCAATGGTGACCAAATACCTCTCCCTTTTTTTGACTCTGTACCAGCGATTTCACTATTATTAGTGAACAATAATGGAATAGTTTCTTCATATTCATAGAAATAGGGGACAGAATTCACATGGATATAGTAAGTCTCGCATGGGCTGCTTTAATGGTAGTTTTTACATTTTCCCTCTCTCTCGTAGTGTGGGGAAGAAGTGGACTCTAGAAGTACTCCTAATTGCGGTAATAATCAAACTCTATCAACCTGTATCAATTGTTTTAGTTTTATAGACCGTTCGGCAATTTTTTTTAGATTTTTTTTTAGAAATTGGATTTCTGTTTTGTTTTATTGACTCATTTTCTATTTTTATATCAGGGTTTACACGGTTAACCATTCATGGGGTAACCCCTTTTCGAAATCTAAAGAAGTTTCCATCGAATTAGGATTATCTGTATTAAACGGATCAAACAAACAAATGAAATTGAGAAAGTATGTACATACATTTCATATTCTATTTATATTGATTAAAAAAAAAGAGATATAGGTGGATTCCTTTATATTAAGATATTTCACTTGTACTTTATACATTACAACAACCATAATGGCTAGTATGGTAGAAAGAGATCTCTTTCTACCATACTAGCGGGCCCCTTAGGATACTACTACTGAGTCTAAGGCATTCCTTTCATTTAAGACGAGAAATTGAAATCCCTTTTTTTCTTTGTTTTTTTCATTGATAGTAAAATTGTATTCAAATTAATCATTTTGACTAACCGTTTTTACGTAAATTATAAGCAAAAAAGCAGTAGGAATGAGAATGAAGAGTGCAGTAGCAATAAATGCAAGAATATTTACTTCCATAATTTAATCGTTTATTATTATATTTTTTTTTTATTATATCTCGGGATTTAATCCCATAGAGATGAGAAATCTTTCGCTTGTAAACTCACTCAGATGAATTAGATTTCGATGATATCGAAAGAAAGAAATATCATGAATAACAATAGCGGAGCTATGAAATCGACTCATCGTCAAGAATTTAATAGTATAACATAGGAAGATCCTTTATCCACACCGAATACATAATGAGATACCTGATCCAATCAAAAAAAATTTATTTTTTTTCTTTATTCCCCGCTTTCTTTTCTACAACCTAGTACTTTACTTTACTTGTACAATCATCTGATGAAGTATCATAAAAAACCCTTTCTACTTCGATTGTTTACAAAAAGAGTTTATAAAGAACCTTAAATAAACAATAGAAATAAAATAGAGAAAACAAGTACGAAGTTCAATTTGAAATTTTCAAAAAAATTTTAAGGGTCTATCGTCTTTTTGGAAAACAAATAAGGGGAGTGTGATAAAGACGAGTCCCAGTAAAAAACTAAAATATTCCAAAAAATTAACTATAATTAAAAATTAAATTTTCTTACGAGTTTTTTCTTCAACATCGGCTCTAATCTTTAAAAAGAGCATATTCATTACGGAAGACTAATTTTATATTTATTTTTTAAATATCCTCTTTCCTTGGTTGGATTCGAACTTTTTTCAATTCCTTGACTTCATAGAAATAAAAGTATACATAGGTACTCTTGGCAAACGTATTATACGCCATCCTATTCCATTTTCCTACACGAGTTAATGGGAGATCAGTTGACAAAAAGCAGAAACCCCGTACAGTATCTCTTTCTTGAAGTGTTGAATGCTCTCAAGAATTATCCTAATTTACATATGTCTCTCTACCATCAATTGGTGCTAGTTAAAATAATGGAAAAACCCCTTTCTTTTGCTTGATGAAAAAAGAAAAAAAAAAAAAAAAGATAAATGAAACCATTTTGATCCCCTTGCCCAGAAACAAAAAGGGGGGTGGATGTCTTTTTTTATTGAATTCGCCGGGACTGACGGGGCTCGAACCCGCAGCTTCCGCCTTGACAGGGCGGTGCTCTGACCAATTGAACTACAATCCCATGGAAATCAAGTGGGTAGCTTACATATTCCTTCTTATGATTTCATTTTAATCATTTCAATTTGAGATTCAAATCAGTGTTTTGTAACAAATAAAGTCACAAGTGATATATTGATATCTATATGGATATCTCTTTAGTGAGAGCAAGACGGATTGCTGGTAATCCTTGCATTATTATCAAATCGATTGATAATCTATTTTTTATAATAAAAAATTTTATAATAAAAAAATAGATTATTTTCTCGACTCTGTTCATTAAAGTTTATATTTAAAGGATCCATATCGGGATCCTTAGCAAGATCAAGATCGGAATTTTTTT